ATACAAAATATAATTTTTTAGGAGGAAGAGATATAATGAAATTCTTGATTGGATCTTCTCATAGTAACTATCTATTTTAGTTGATTGATGGATCCAATCACCATTTTTATTTTAATAAATTTAATTAAAAATTAAAAAAAAAAAAAAGAGTGCTTTTATTCGAATTCGAAACGCCTCGTGATCTTCAACCAATTATGTGCTTCAATATAATTACCTGGAGTAAGCGCTATAGCTTGTTTCCAATACTCAGCAGCTTGATCGAACCAAGCCTCCGCAATTTCAGAATCACCCTGTAGAATGGCCTGTTCTCCCCGGTCGGAATAGGTGGTTAAATTCCTTCCCTTAGAACCGTACTTGAGAGTTTCCTGCCTCATACGGCTCAGCAATCGACTCTTTTCTTTTTGTGTCCCATCTTTTTAATCTACCCTATGCTAACTGAATTAGATTTTTCATAAACCTATCCTAGTTTTCTTGGGTTAACCAGACGAAGTTAAGTTAATTACATAAGTTTCAAACTCTAATTTTGATCAATAATCAGTTTTATCTTTTCTCCTACCTTCATAAGAATTAACTCCCCCTATATCGTTAGGATTTTCTGAAAGGTAACTATCTCGGTTTCATCTCATAATATGAAATTCATATAGAATTTTTGAAAAAGACTTTCCTCCGTAAGAAAAAAGAACTTACTATCTTTGGGATCTGATGCTACACCGCTGCTCAATACTTTAGTAGATCTACTCTATTACATAAGTAGATTCCTAACTTTATATCTCATATTATGACATAAGTAAGCAGTTCTTAACTGTATCGATCTAATAACTTGCTAATTGATCTTTACGGTGCTTTCTCTATCAATTCGATCCTTTATCCATAGAGTATATAGGCGTACTTATTCATTTATATTTGAAGTCTTTTTCCTTGCTACAGCTGATAAAAATCGTTGCTTTGGACGATACATATGTAGAAAGCCTATTTTATTCTAGTATTTACTAGCCTTTATCTTTTTTCTATAATGGAGATAGTCGCACGTAATGACAGATCACGGCCATATTATTAAAAGCTTGTGGTAAGAATGGGTTTCGTTCTAGTGCCCGGAAATAATATTCCAAAGCCTTCGTATGCTCTCCGTTGCTTGTGTGTATAAGGCCTATATTATAGAGTATATAACTTCGATCATAGGGATCAATTTCTGGTCGCGTAGCTTCATAATAATTCTGTAAAGCTTCCGCATAATTTCCTTCGGATTGAGCCGACATCCGTTACGGCCGTTCATTCTATTCAAAGAATCTCCGTTCCAGAACCGTACATGAGATTTTTATCTCATACGGCTCCTCCCCTCTGTGCATAGTACTAAGGGACATAATCTCTGGAATCAAGATTTCACTATTCTCATTTATGAACTGATGGGGGCTAGTATTTTTACAAGAAATTTCTAGCCAGCCTTCCCGAAAGAGGTCTTTTCTTAACACCAATTGTATTAGTGCTAGATGAAAATAGTCACTCCAACAATTTCTTTGTTCACAACGCCTTCTATTTCCAGGAATCAGTCACTTCAACAATCTTTGATGGTTATATGGGTATCCAAAGTACAAACGAGATGGATGTTTGTTGTCCCAACCATTCATTCTTATTAGTCCCAATACCGAGAAGGGGAAGGGGTGATTTATAATATAACAAAGTTTTCGTGTTGTTGATTCCGTAGAGTAGTGCTTCTTCCTCTATGCCGCCCATTGGTACTAGTGGCGTAGTATTGACCCGCAATCCAGAACCCATAGGTGTAACCTTTCGCTCAATACTAAAATCGATAATTAAAGCATCTGAAGCCGTATCTATCAATCGAGGATACACGACAGAAGGAATTGTTCTATCTTTAAACTTCACCTTCACCAAGCGTTGGTTTAAAAAAAAATTTGTTTCTTTCTATCCCGAACCACGCTTCTCTCTCTCAGATTAAGGTCTAAAAAAGCAAGAAAAAAAATCAAATCGCACCATCTCTGTAATAGGTAAATGCCTTTTTTTCCCCTGAAGTTGTCGGAATTATTCGTAATAAGATATTGGCTACAATTGAAGAAGTCTTATCAATAAAATTTCCATTTATCCGGGATCTAGGCATAATTAACAATCCATTCTATAATTCTTCTCATTTTCCCAAAGGAAAATTATCCGAATTGTACAGTAGTACGAAATATCATAAAAATAGACTAATTCTAAAAAAAGATGTGGATATTCCGCTCAAATTGTGCCCAAGGGGGGATGATGAAATATTTGAATGAGATTGGATTTCCTACAAATTAAGTAGTATACTGATAAACAGAACTATTACGATTTTCTCTAAGTTGACTAACCAAGGACTTTATTTGACTATAGATTCTGGTAACTCGAAAAGTTTTGATTTGGTTATAATCAAAAGAGGAAAAATAAAGAATGGAATAAGAATTCCATGATAAAATAGAGGAGAGTAACCATACTCTTTTGTTTGCATAATGCGTATGCGTCATACAATTGAAATATAAAAATCCATTACGTAAATTGGTGTTGAGAAATATGAAATTTGAAAGGAATCTTTTAGTCCTATGTAACCAGTAATGGGTTCTACCCGTACTGGAATAAATAATATGAATGACTCGCTATTCACTTCACTCGATTTCTGGTCAATAATAAGATTATGATTATGTAGGAGAGATGGCCGAGTGGTTCAAGGCGTAGCATTGGAACTGCTATGTAGGCTTTTGTTTACCGAGGGTTCGAATCCCTCTCTTTCCGTTTCTATCGAGTCATCAACGTTACTGATCACAATGTATCAAATCAAATTCAAATAACAATTGATAGCATTATTCCAACAGTAAGTAAGAACTTTATTTGATTTGATAGAGATTCTCTATTCCTAATTACATTACTGTGGTACGTAAAATATAAATATGGGAAAAGCAAAAAAAAAATCCTACTGCCGATCCATTTGTAATACGTGAATAAGAAAAAAAAATGTGGATCAAGGCTCTTAAATCTATTTACTTCGACAAAAAAAGGGTATGGTATAAAGTCAAATTGTCTGAACCTTTCTTGTTATTTTCATTAGGTTCAAGTCTGACGGGAATAATATTCTACGACTAACAACTCATTTATTTTCAAACCAATCCACTTACTATCTATTATTTGATTTACTAATCCTTCATATTGGAATAAGTCAATAGTCAAATGTTTTGGCAATTCCTCCCGGAGCGATGAAGCAATATAATTTTGAATCAGAGATTTCGATCTTTGTTTATCCTTCGTAGTAATAATATCTCGAGGTTTGCAACGATAACTTGGTATATCTACTAGACGACCATTAACTAAAATATGTCTATGGTTAACTAATTGTCTGGCTCCAGGAATGGTTGAAGCCATACCTAATCGAAAAAGGATGTTATCCAAACGCATCTCAAGTAGCTGTAGTAAAACCTGACCTGTTGACCCTTTGGCTTTTCCAGCGATATGCACATATCTAAGTAATTGTCGTTCTGTCAGACCATAATGAAAACGCAATTTCTGTTTTTCTTCTAGACGAATACGATATTGCGATTTTTTCCCAGAACGCAATTGGTTTTTAAGATCACTTCCAGATCTGGGCCTTTTACTAGTTAATCCTGGTAAAGCCCCCAGACGGCGTATTTTTTTGAAACGAGGCCCTCGGTAACGAGACATAAAACTCCTTTTTTTTATTGAAAAATTTAAAGAAAAATCTAAATTAAGACTGAACTAAAGGATAAACAAAGCAAGGCTAAATCTACTGAAGTATACAATACTAAAGTAGAATGAAAATAGAATGAAATGCATTGTATCAATATCTATATTTTTTTGTATATGATAGTAAGGAAGTTAAGTCTCTGTTTTATGATTTGTTCTGTATAGATCTAATTGCTACATTCCAATCTATTTTTTATTCATAGTTGCAAGTTAACACGACATAATAGATCAGCGACCGATATTTGAAGAAAGGGGGGAGAAGATATTATCAATCATGAAAAAATAGATAGATAAAAGCCGGCTATCGGAATCGAACCGATGACCATCGCATTACAAATGCGATGCTCTAACCTCTGAGCTAAGCGGGCTCACATAGCAGAAATAGAAATAGTGAATAGGGAGTCCGGAAACTACCAGATTTAATATATTAGCTATTAATTTATTTTAATTAATATTTATTTTTTTTTTTTTTATTCATAATATTAATAATTACTTAATAATAATACTTAAAAATACATAATATTTCCATAATTATTACTTGATGTAAGAATATAATATCAAATTGAATTTGATATTATATTTTAGAAAAGTCTAATTATTTCTTAGAACAGTTATACCAAATTATGCTAAATAATTATTAATTATCTCTAAATAAATAATATAATTAATTATATTATATAATATATTATATTAATGATAGTGAATCCATTCAGTAAGATAAGAATAAAGACATTATTATTATAAAGATATAATTAAAATTATAATTAAGACATTCCTTTGTTGTCATTCAGAGAAGATAGGGCGAAAAAAAAAAATAAGTAATTGAGTATCGATCCTTCCAGTATTACAAATTGCGCTTTTAAAGTCAAAATTAAGGGAGGAGAGATATAGAGGTGGGATATATCTATTCATATTGAATTGGAGGCGCATCAATGATAGAATCATGTCCGATTGGAACAAATAGGGTTCATTCAATACAATGGAAATGATAGAGAATGGAAAAAAAAAAAAAAAAAATAGTGGCATACACTTTTAGATATAAGAATCATTATCTAATAAATTCAACGCAATGATTTGATTCCAAGATAAATAAAATAAATAAAAGAATTGAATAGAATTACAACTGGATCCTGTCGCAAAAGGGGATATGGCGAAATCGGTAGACGCTACGGACTTGATTAAATTGAGCCTTGGTATGGAAACCTGCTAAGTGATAACTTCCAAATTCAGAGAAACCCCGGAATTAAAAATGGGCAATCCTGAGCCAAATCTTG